CTACTATTTAATCTAATGAGTTCAAATTTAAGTAAATTCAATTTTAATAAAGTAGAAAGGGGCGTATTCTAGGTTCTAAGGTCACTTAAAAAAAAAAAAAAGAATCAAACAACTTATTTTCAAATTTTTACATATGAATTCAAAAAAAAAGTTATATGTTTTGACTGAAGTTAGATAATAGAGTTCTTTTTATTTTTCTCTATTTTTGTTCATACCACCTATAATGATTGATAATTCACAAATTTTCAATTGAATTTTTTTGATTCTTGGAACTAGTTATTTTTCTCTATTTCTTTAAATTTTTTTTGAATTGAAACTTAGGGAAGTACTTTAGAAACATATGTATAAAAAAACATATTTTATTGAGTCCCTTCATGCCTACTATAACTAGTTATTTCGGTTTTCTACTAGCAGCTTTAACTATAACCTCAGTTCTATTTATTGGTCTAAGCAAAATACGACTTATTTGAAATTAATTGAATGAAGATTTTTTTATAAAAAAGGATTTTTTTGGTATTTCATATGTTCGATAGTTCCTTACTGTGTTAATTACCCAATTTTGGTCATTGAGATTCATCGGCAATACAGATTAAGAGCTAGGAATAGATAGTACCTCTCTTTTCTCCCTTTCAAAAATGAAAACAAAAGAAAATTGAAATGATTGAAGTTTTTTTATTTGGAATCGTCTTAGGTCTAATTCCTATTACTTTGGCTGGATTATTCGTAACTGCTTATTTACAATACAGACGTGGTGATCAGTTGGACTTTTGATTAATTAACATCTCTTTTTTTTGACTGACCTCCTTCTTGCTTTCATATGCGGGAGGTCTAATTCAGATTGCTGCTCAATGATTTGCGAACAGTGGAATTTTGACACAATCTAATAAACAAGAGTGAAATCACGCTCTGTAGGATTTGAACCTACGACATTGGGTTTTGGAGACCCACGTTCTACCGAACTGAACTAAGAGCGTTTTTCTTGTTTTTTCTAAAAAACAAAAAGGCTAGAAAGAGGCCATTCTTTAACCCGAATCGATTTTGTACGTATATACTATATCATAGTATATCATAGTATCTCATAAATTTCAGAATTAGATGTATGTCCAATTTTATTAAAAAAAGATAGATCTAAAATAGATCCCTCGTTACTGCTCAGAAGAGCAGTAATAGGTAGGGATGACAGGATTTGAACCCGTGACATTTTGTACCCAAAACAAACGCGCTACCAAGCTGCGCTACATCCCTTTCAATTGGTTTACAGTGTCATTGTAGAGAATTCCTGTCTTGTTTTCCACATCCTTCTTCTTTTTATTGGTATATTAAATTCATTTCTTCTTTTTTTTCTCATATCAGATAACAAACATATAATAAAAAAAATGACTTTTTTTACGAAAATTCTCTCAATTTCAATTTTACATAAATAGGCGTTTCCATTTGAAAATGGAATCTATAAGATCGTTCTAGTAGACAATATGTCAATTCTAATTTTGAAAATGGGGAGGCGGAAGTTACGGATACAAATACAAGAACTTCTTAACTACATGTACATCTGTAGTTATATATATTACTATATATAATGTAATACAATAAAGAAGAAAGAAGGAGGATTTCAAATGCGAGATCTAAAAACATATCTTTCCGTAGCACCGGTACTAAGTACTCTATGGTTCGGTTCGTTAGCAGGTTTATTAATAGAAATTAATCGTTTATTTCCAGATGCATTAACATTTCCCTTTTTTTAATTCTAGTTATTAACATCAGAAAGGGGTTAAAAATTTAGAGATACAATCGACGATCGGGGACTAATTATCCCCCCCTTTTTTCTAATTATTTTTTTTTAGAATTAATTAGAAAAAAGGGGGGGCGAAAGGTCATAAAACTGAGGGTTCAGGATCCAATTAAATTAGTAATAGAACGAAAAAAAGTGTTGCTAGGGAAAGAGTATCCTATGAGATACTTAAAAAAATACTGTACAAAGATTTTAAATATAGTTTTCACAAAATCATTGTATTGCTTATTATTTTATTTTTATTTAATTACTAATTAATATTCATTGCAACGAAATATTTCATAATTTTTTTTAGTTAACAGCTTCTATTTTTTTGGTTCTTGTTCTTTCTGGATCCTAAAATTAAAATAGAAGATTGGAGTGAATCATAAATCCAAAGGAGGTTTCATGGCCAAGGGTAAAGATGTTCGAGTAACAATTATTTTGGAATGTACCAGTTGTGTTCGAAATGATATTAAGAAAGAATCAGCGGGAATTTCCAGATATATTACTCAAAAGAATCGGCATAACACCCCTAGTCGATTGGAATTGAGAAAATTCTGTCCCTATTGTTATAAACATACAATTCACGGGGAAATTAAGAAATAGATCAAATTGAGTGCTTGTATGTCAACTTTTTTTTTAAGACCAGGAATAATGCTAGTATCTATATATTATTACATATATATAAATATAAACAAATAAATCAATAGAAAGAAATCTAATCCTATATTCTTAATTCTATATAGAAACTCTATCCTCTATAGAAATAGAAATCGTTTTTATTTTGATCCGATCCAAATAGGATTTTAGAGATAAGGAAAAAAAAAAATTATGAATAAATCTAAGCGACTTTTTACTAAATCCAAGCGATCTTTTCGTAGGCGTTTGCCCCCGATCCAATCGGGGGATCGAATTGATTATAGAAACATGAGTTTAATTAGTCGATTTATTAGTGAACAAGGAAAAATATTATCTAGACGGGTGAATAGAGTGACTTTAAAACAACAACGATTAATCACTATTGCTATAAAACAAGCTCGTATTTTATCTTTGTTACCTTTTCTTAATAATCAGAAACAATTTGAAAGAAGTGAGTCGACCCCTAGAACTACTAGCCTTAGAACCAGAAAAAAATAGACTTATTCTTCAATTGAATAACAATTCCAATCGGAAGGAATTAAAAACGAGATTAATATTTTGTTCGAAAAATCCAATCAAGAATCAAAATGGGATTGTTACGTCTGTGTCTGTCATAAAAAAAAAAAAAGAAAAGAATCGTGGAAAAGAAAAAGAGGAACTCTTTTTTTAGCGACTATATACTCTCGTTTTGTTTTGACGACTTTTTTTTATAATACTAATTTCTACTCTACCTTCCCCGAGCTCATTCTCCTTAGAACTCTATTTCAAATATTTTAGTGGATTTCTTCCAATCCCCTTAGTTTTTTATCTCGTTCGAAATCGTATAAAGACAACTCTTATTTAATAGAGCTATTTGTGCAAGTATTTTCCGATTAAGAAGTAATTGCTTCTTGTACAGATTGTGTATGAATCGGTTATAACTATAGAATACCCCCATTTCGTGAATTACGGCATTTATTCGAGTGATCCATAAACGACGAAAATCTCTTTTTCTTTTACCCCTATCCCGATGAGCCGAAACTAAAGCTCTTATTCTCTGTTGAGTCATAGTTCGTGTAAGTCGTGAATGAGCCCCTCGAAAGCTTGATGCAAATAAACGAAGTTTTGTTCTACGCCTCCGAGCTATATATCCGCGTTTAATTCTAGTCATTGAATAAATCAAACTTTGATGAATAACTAATTCTTTTTTTAGTTATTCTTTTCCCTTTTACTAGTCTATTAATAACCAAACGAATTATTCCAATGTATAAAAAAAAATTCCAATGGCTTTTGCTACTCTAACCTTCCCCACCACTATTTTTTGCTAGGTATTTTCCTTTGCTTTGAAAGGATAAATTGTCTTGATACTTGATATAAAAAAATAGAATAACTACAAAAAGTAGTAAATAGAAATGGATAAATAGTGGGTTCCATCGTTTCTATGGTTACTTCTAAAACGGTGAGGTCCTCTCTATACACCGGAGCTCCTTCTTTTAATTAATCAATACTATTGGTAACTTGTACAATTCACATTCTTTGGCTCTACCCCATGAATATTCCAGTAATAGGTCTTTCACAATGAGATCCACTTTATACAGTAACGGTATTTCATTTTTAAAATTGATTTGGTCGTTTACCCTGTTAGTCCGTTCTTTTCTTTCAAGAGTGGAATCTTTTTAATAAAAAATGAAATTTCCCCCGCTTAATGGATAACCATTTGTTATCATTGGGGGTTTTCTAAAAAATGGAGTTGATTGGATTTGCACCAATGTAAACCATAAGTTTCAGACACAATAGAAGATATGAACAATCTATCTTTTTAAAATAATGAATCGAGTTCCTCCATTCTATTTTATTCACAGGTACTGATCCTTGGTATTTCAAAAAGAATTTCCTTTTTGTGTCTCAGTCTCTGATCTAAACGAGTCGCACATACACCCGAGTACATGTTCCTCGTCGCTGAGGGCATCCCCGAAGCGCTGGGGATTTCGTGACATTTCGGATTGGCTGTCTTGTATTTCTAATAAGTTGTTTAATGGTTGGCATACGGAATCATATAAATAATGGGCTGGTTTAGATTAGTTCTAACCGGCGAATTCTGAATTACTTCTCTTCAAGATTCTCTTCAATATATTGTTTTTAATATTGAAGAGAATATGAAACTAAACCTTTAATCTAAAAAGATATAAAATGAAAAATTGTGGATTTGCATGAAATCGCTCCTATTTTTTATTGCACCGCTACAAGATCAACAATTCCATGAGCTTGGGCTTCTGTTGCTGACATAAAAACATCCCTTTCCATGTCTTCGGATACAACCCATATAGGTTTCCCCGTTCTTTGTACATAAACCCTTGTGATGGTTTCGCGAAGTTTTAGTAGTTCTTCCGCTTCCAAGATAAATTCTCCCGTTTGTGCCTCATAAAACGAACTAGCGGGTTGATGGATCATTACCCTGATGATATAATAGAAAAGGTTCTTCTATTGCGCAGAATGGGGCGAGATAACCAAAAAAACGGAGAAAATTGAATAACCGTACAGGCTTTTTTTGTGCATTGCATACGGCTCCACAATGGAATTTACGTTTTTGACCTTTCCTTTTGGCGAAAGAAAACAAAATATAGGTTGTATTATACGCAGATCCAGAAATCATCCAATTACCATCCTTCTTTTTTGTAGGAGTTAAAAAAATACTATGATGGTTCCGTTGCTTTATATATCATTTTTTTGATTCGTCTATGATTCAGCAATCCCAAAGTGTCTTTTTTTTTATATATAAATTTTGTAAATAAGCTTCCGGTGTGAAAACAAAGTTTGTGACGCTGAGATGTGCCCGAATAGGTAAGATATCATTTGAAATACCCCCTCCTTATCTCATACTACTCTTTCAATATATAATCTAATTTTTTTTTAATCTCAAAAATTTCATATCGAATTCGAAGTGCCATGCTATTATTACTTAACTAATTCATATTTCCGATGGCGAAGGCATAGTATTTTTTTCTCGAAAATAAAAAAACTCATTGGCGCCAAGCGTGAGGGAATGCTATACGTTTGGTAATTGCTCCTCCGACTAGGATAAAGGATGCTATTGAAGCGGCCAATCCCATGCATATTGTCTGTACATCGGGTCGCACAAATTGCATAGTATCATAAATAGCCATTCCAGATATTACCCATCCACCAGGAGAGTTTATAAACAAATAAAGATCTTTGGTATCCTTTTCTATACTGAGATATATCATAAGACTAATAAGTTGATTCGAGATTTCCGTATCAACCTCTTGGCCTAAAAAAAATAATCTTTCTCGATAAAGTCGGTTGATTAGGATAAAATTTTATTCCTTAAGAGCCGTACAGGCACCTTTTGATGCATACGGTTCAACAAAAATTGTGAAAAAATCAATGTGTCGATTCCAACCCCCCTTTTTTCATATAAGTTTTTTCTTGCTAACTTATAACGGAAGGGCTTGCTCCCTTTTTAAAAGTAAAAGAAAAAAAGTTTTGGCCCCTTTTATTAGATATTATAATCCTATAATAAAACGATTGATTAAGCCTCTCAGACTAACTTGATTCATTGATATTTTTTTTTCATCGAGATTCAGTTGAAATGGCGATGGTTTTTTCTTGTTCCTGAACGGGCTTCTTCCTTTTTTTATTCCATTTTTTAGGTTTATGCTCTACCCCGAGTAAAAGGAAAAATTTGCCCGATTTTGATTTGCACATATAGGACAAATGAACCAAATACCGCGTCTTTTTTTACTACTCCTTCTTTTTTTTTCAATTCATTTCTTTCACATGTCTTCTGTCAAATAGTCAACAAATTTTTAATTATATTATTTGATTTGAGCAACAGTTTTAGATCACCCTGTTTCAATTTTTTTATTTTTTAATAGAATTTTTTATCATAATTTTGCATATCATATAAGTAGTAATTATAAAAATATTATATATTAATTATCAATTGGGTTTTTGCTAAACGGAGCCTGGATACTTCATTTTATTAGTCCGATCACGTAAACCATAAAAAAATTTTGATAATCTAATATCAATCTAAATACTCCCTGCATTTAATTCCACTTTATTTTTTGCGCTTCGCGTTACAAATTTTTGATAATTCAATCAATCTTTTTGGGCGAAACAGAGGATATCTCGATCGAGGGAGAAAATGGGGAAATCCCATATAGCCCAATATATCTGACAAGTCGCACTATATGTCAACCCAAGATGTATCTCCTTCTCCAGGACTTCGAAAAGGTACTTTTGGAACGCCAATAGGCATGAAATGAAAAAAAAAGAGAATGAAGTTCTCTATTTCACTTTGATGTGGAAACGTAAGACTGGGGTTTCGTTTTTAATAATATTATCCTTTTTTCCTACTTTATTAATCATATTTAAATTAATCATATTTAATACATAAGTTGAATAAGCTAAAATAAAATATAAAATAAACGTAAAGTAAGAGAGAATGAATAAAAATAAAGGAAATTTTTTACGAACGGGCTTCTGAATGATGAACACCAATAGCTATCTTGGTTCATATAAAATAGGATTCACCCCCATTGCGTATTGGTACTTATCGGATATAGAATAGATCCGCTTCCCTTTTTTCCTATGAATCGAATTGTTCCATTATTCCTAACAGAATAGAACAAATATTAATCCTTTCTCCGAAATAATTACCTAAAAAAGGGGGGTCCGTGGCATAGTTTTTTCCAATGCAATAAAGTTACATAGTGTCTATTTTTCGTTGATAAAGGGGTATTTCCATGGGTTTGCCTTGGTATCGTGTTCATACTGTTGTATTGAATGATCCCGGTCGTTTGCTTTCTGTGCATATAATGCATACTGCTCTGGTTGCTGGTTGGGCCGGTTCGATGGCTCTATATGAATTAGCAGTTTTTGATCCCTCCGACCCCGTTCTTGATCCAATGTGGAGACAAGGTATGTTCGTTATACCTTTTATGACTCGTTTGGGAATAACCAATTCATGGGGCGGTTGGAATATTACAGGAGGGACTATAACGAATCCGGGTCTTTGGAGTTACGAAGGGGTAGCCGGAGCACATATCGTGTTTTCTGGCTTGTGCTTCTTGGCAGCTATTTGGCATTGGGTATATTGGGATCTAGAAATTTTTTGTGATGAACGTACAGGAAAACCTTCTTTGGATTTGCCCAAGATTTTTGGAATTCATTTATTTCTTTCAGGAGTGGCTTGCTTTGGTTTTGGCGCATTTCATGTAACAGGATTATATGGTCCTGGAATATGGGTATCCGACCCTTATGGACTAACCGGAAAGGTCCAACCCGTAAACCCGGCGTGGGGCGTGGAGGGTTTTGACCCTTTTGTTCCGGGAGGAATAGCCTCTCATCATATTGCAGCAGGGACGTTGGGTATATTAGCGGGCCTATTCCATCTTAGTGTTCGTCCGCCTCAACGTTTATACAAAGGATTACGTATGGGCAATATTGAAACCGTCCTTTCCAGTAGTATTGCTGCTGTCTTTTTTGCAGCTTTTGTTGTTGCTGGAACTATGTGGTATGGTTCTGCAACTACTCCCATCGAATTATTTGGTCCTACTCGTTATCAATGGGATCAGGGATACTTTCAACAAGAAATATATCGAAGAATTAGTGCTGGACTGGCTGAAAATCAAAGTTTATCAGAAGCTTGGTCTAAAATTCCTGAAAAATTAGCTTTTTATGATTATATTGGTAATAATCCAGCAAAAGGGGGGTTATTCCGAGCGGGTTCAATGGACAATGGGGATGGAATAGCTGTTGGATGGTTAGGACACCCCGTCTTTAGAAATAAAGAAGGACGTGAACTTTTTGTACGCCGCATGCCTACTTTTTTTGAAACATTTCCGGTTGTTTTGGTAGACGGAGACGGAATTGTTAGAGCCGACGTCCCGTTTAGAAGGGCAGAATCAAAATATAGTGTCGAACAAGTAGGTGTAACTGTTGAGTTTTATGGTGGTGAACTCAATGGAGTGAGTTATAGTGATCCCGCAACTGTGAAAAAATATGCTAGACGGGCTCAATTGGGTGAGATTTTTGAATTAGATCGTGCTACTTTGAAATCCGATGGTGTTTTTCGTAGCAGTCCAAGGGGTTGGTTTACTTTTGGGCATGCTTCGTTTGCTCTACTTTTCTTCTTTGGACACATTTGGCATGGTGCTAGAACCCTCTTCAGAGATGTTTTTGCTGGTATTGATCCAGATTTGGATGCTCAACTGGAATTTGGGGCATTCCAAAAACTTGGAGATTCAACGACAAAAAGACAAGCAGTCTGATGCAACATTGCTTTTTTTATTCTAGTTTCTGTTTGCAATTTTATTTAATTAGTTAGGGTACTGTAAGAATCTTGATTTAAATCGCTGCCGTTTCTTTGACTCTTTTTCTTTCTTTCTTTATCCAGAGGGATACTCCCAAGTAAACAAAACAGGTATGAAAGCTATAATTGTAAACCACGATCAAATTTATGGAAGCATTGGTTTATACATTTCTCTTAGTATCCACTTTAGGGATAATTTTTTTCGCTATTTTTTTTCGGGAACCGCCTAAAATTTCAACTAAAAAATGAAATAATTTTTCATTATCTTCATTGACGTAATCAGCCTCCAAATATTTGGAGGCTGATTACGTCAACTAGTCCCCGTGTTCCTCGAATGGATCTCTTAGTTGTTGAGAGGGTTGCCCAAAGGCAGTATATAGAGCATACCCAGTAAAACTTACAAGTAACCCAGATATAAAGATGGCGACTAGGGTTGCTGTTTCCATTATTATAGAATTGAAAGACCACACTGGATCTATGCTAAGATCGTTTATTTACAACGGAATGGTATACAAAGTCAACAGATCGTAATGAATACAAAATAAGATTTATGGCTACACAAACTGTTGAGGATAGTTCTAGATCTGGTCCAAGAAGCACTACTGTAGGGAAGTTATTGAAACCATTGAATTCCGAATATGGTAAAGTAGCTCCTGGATGGGGAACGACCCCTTTGATGGGTGTTGCAATGGCTCTATTTGCGATATTCCTATCTATTATTTTGGAGATTTATAATTCTTCTGTTTTACTGGATGGAATTTCAGTGAATTAGACTGAGAAGAATCTTGAAGTCCTAGCTTTTAGCTCGATACAAAAAGCAAAGTATGTAGGTCTAAAAATTTTAGCCTATTCTCCTTTGGTAGTTCGACCGCGAAATTTTTTTCTCCATTGTATATTTCCGGAATATGAGTGTGTGACTTGTTAGAATTGACCCTATGTATAGTACAGAGAATGGGGTCTGTCATCTTTATCAAGATGGTTTTACTTCGTCGGATATTCATTCGAGTATCTGGAGCACGAAATAGATCAAATAGATCACAAAGTATTCGAACTATGATTCATACTTAATACTCAGACCTCGTAGCCGGACTTCTTTCCGTTCTATCTTATAAACTTTAATAAATCAAAATATTTTTCTGCTTTTAAACTCTTATTTGGATCAAAGGACAAACGCTTCTTTGTATTTTATGTTTTTAGTCATTATAGCTATTTTTTTGATTGAATAAGTGATGATCCAATGGTTCTCACTCAGTGAACTTTGGACTTTGAAGGTT